AAAAATATTATTTTAATAATGTAAATAGATACATTATAGGAGGGGTAAATACCCAGCTCGAGGCTTTCCTGTTTCCGGGGGGTTTTCAGGATTAATACAAGCTTTCGGGTTTAGGGGGGTAGGGGGGTTTTACCCGCAAAAACCGAGGGGGGCACTTCTTAGCTATGTTAGGAGAAATAACTAACTATTTATGCACATGAAATCAGTTATGTAATTCTTCTAATTAAATCTTAAACCATGAAAAGGTTACACAATAAGCAAGAAAAATGTACACCCTTGTCAGTTAACCTTAGCGCTGCACTGTGAAATGCCAAATGAAAGGAGGACNAAAAAAAATAACCATGCCCATTAGAAAGAATGCCCGGCATGTGGGGTCACGGTTAATTTATACTCCACCAACAACTTATGCAAGCGTCGATGAAAGTGTGGGGAATAATATCAATAAGTGACCCTGAAGTAGGAACCAAATGCCAGGAATAGTGCACTGTGTGAAACCCCCACAAATACTTGTCCCTCACCTTCATTAACTAGTTATACAAGGCTTGACTAAAATGTCTTCCTTGTCTGTATCGGATTTTCTTATACAGAGGGGGGGAATCTGTTATATATGTTTAACTGAAGCTGGGTGTTAGGTCTTAACTTGATTGGTGGTTATTTAGTTGGGTAATTTCTATTAGTATGCAGTTGTGTTAAGCTTGATTTGGTGCATTCTGTACCCCTTGGATCATTGTTGATGAATGAATGTGTTAAGCCTATGAATGGGTATTATACATAGCTATGTCCTAAAGCATTATTGATATGTGGTATATATATGTATGGGGTAAATACATATATGTATTTAAGCAAAGAATAGTTAAATTTAGAATGCTAGCTTTGGGAGCTAGGGGTGGGAGTTAGAATCTCCCTTCTTTGAGCAGCAGGGAGGATTTTAACCTCCGGCGGCCGGCTTACAAGACCGGCGCTCTGGCGCTGAGCTACTGTTGCATGCAGTTTGAAGGAGCTTGTTTTCTAGCCATCCTGCTAGTGGGAAAAGGCCTAGGAAAATAGAGAAGTAGAGGAGGGATGCGATTTGTCCAATAATAATGTAAGGGTGCTCAACTGGTATCCCTCCGATTCATGTCAGAATAATTACATCTGCAACCAGGGTTCAGAAGATGAATTGCGAGAGCGGGCGGAAGGTTAAGCTTCGTTGTTTGGAGGTGTGGAGGAAGGGGACGAGCATTAGCACGAGGATAGAGGCAAGAAGAGCTAAAACCCCTCCCAGTTTGTTTGGAATGGATCGGAGGATGGCGTAGGCAAATAGGAAGTATCACTCTGGTTTAATGTGTGGGGGCGTAACCAGGGGGTTTGCGGGGGTGAAGTTGTCAGGATCTCCTAGGTAGTTCGGGGAGAACAGGGCGAGGCATGTTAGGCCAAGTAGTATGATGGCAAAGCCAAGGAGGTCTTTGTAGGAGAAGTAGGGGTGGAATGGGATTTTGTCAGCATCTGAGTTTAATCCAGCAGGGTTGTTGGATCCTGTTTCATGTAGGAACAGGAGGTGTAGGACAGTTACGGCAAGGATGACAAAGGGGAGGAGGAAGTGGAAGGCAAAGAATCGTGTAAGTGTTGCATTATCTACTGAGAAGCCACCTCAGATTCATTGTACAAGGGTACCTCCTACATAAGGAACTGCAGAGAGAAGGTTAGTGATTACTGTTGCACCTCAGAAAGACATTTGTCCTCAGGGCAGGACATAGCCCACAAAGGCAGTTATCATTACTAGCAGCAGTAGTACAACTCCAATGTTTCATGTTTCTTTATAAAGGTATGAGCCGTAGTAGAGGCCTCGTCCGATGTGCAGGTAAATGCAGATGAAAAAGAAGGAGGCTCCGTTGGCATGTATATTTCGAATTAGTCAGCCAAAATTGACATCACGGCAGATGTGTGCAACAGATGAAAAGGCTGTGGCAATGTCGGAGGTGTAATGTATTGCAAGGAAAAGTCCTGTCACAATTTGAGCACCTAGGCAAAGGCCTAGAAGGGAGCCAAAGTTCCATCATGCAGAAATGTTCGAGGGGGCAGGTAGGTCTACTAGTGCGTGATTTGCAATCTTAAGTAAGGGGTGGGTTTTTCGTAGGCTAGTCATTAAGGTTTCCTGTAGTTGAATAACAACGGTGGTTTTTCAAGCCATTAGTCCTGGTTAAAATCCTGGCAGGAATAATGAGTCTTATTGTTTTTCTGTTTATGCTTTGTATTGTTGCAGGGGCTGTTGGGGTTGCATCTAACATTGGGCCACAGTTTGCAGCACTTGGGGTTGTGTGTATGGCAGGTATGAGCTGTGGGCTGTTGGTTGTTCAAGGTGCCTCTTTCTTAGCGTTGGTCTTGTTTTTGATTTATCTTGGGGGAATGTTGGTAGTGTTTGCATATTCAGCAGCACTGGCTGCTGATCCTTACCCTGAAACGCTAGGGAGTCGTGAGGTCGGGTGAAAGGTAGCAGTTTATGTTCTGGTGGCAGGGGGGTCCATTTGGTACTATATGTTGGGTGAAGGTGTTGGGTTGTCCTTAGAGGGGGGTGATGCTGGGATGTTCTCTTTAGTACGAGTGGACATGACTGGGGTGGCAGGGCTGTATCTTTCAGGGGGAGGAATATTGGTAATTGCTGCCTGAACTCTCCTTTTAACTTTGTTTGTTGTATTGGAAGTGTGTCGGGGGTCCAGTCGGGGGGCACTTCGGGCAGTTTAGGCTTTTAGAAGGAGCAGTGCTAATGCAAAGGTTAGGAAGAATAGGGCGAGGAAGGTTTTAATTATGCCTTGTTGCAGGTTGCTTGTGGTTGAGATGAGGGGGAGGTTGGTTGTGTAGACGGCCTTTGGTCCGGATTTTTCCAGCCATGTTTGGTCTACTATTTGGGATGCAATGTATTGGCCAAGAAGTAGGTTCATTTTTGGGGGGAGGCGGTGGATAATTGCTGGGAAGAACCCAAGCATGTTCGAGAAATGGTGTAGGGAGAGGGTGGGGTGAGGGGTGAATTGTTTAGCAGTTAGGCTGGCGAGCTCCAGGGCTGTAAGAAGTCCAATGATTGTTACAATAAGTGCTGCAAGCTTTAGGGAGGAGGGCATTGTTATAACTGGAGTTTTTGGGAGGATAATGTTTGAGGTAATAATAAGCCCAGCTAAAATGCTTCCTCATGCAAGTCGTTTGATGGGGCTAATCACATGTGGGTCGTTTTCATTAATTGGGGAGAGGGAGTTAAAGCGAGGGTGGCCCATAGAGACAAAGAATACAACACGGAGGCTGTAGATGGCAGTGAAGGAAGTGGCAATTAAGGTGAGAATGAGGGCTCAGGCGTTGATATGGGAGGTATTTAGGGCTTCAATGATAGCATCTTTGGAGAAGAAGCCAGCAAGGAAGGGGGTGCCCGTTAGTGCAAGGCTTCCGATTGTAAGGCAGGAGGAGGTAAATGGGGCAAGGTGGTGTATACCTCCCATTTTGCGGATGTCTTGCTCATCATTTAGGCTGTGAATGATGGAGCCTGAGCATAGGAAGAGTATGGCTTTGAAGAAGGCATGGGTGCAGATGTGGAGGAAAGCAAGATGGGGCTGATTTAGGCCAATTGTGACTATTATTAGTCCTAGCTGGCTTGATGTTGAGAAGGCAACAATTTTTTTGATGTCATTTTGGGTTAAAGCACAGGTTGCTGTAAAAAGGGTGGTTAGGGCTCCTAAGCATAAGCATGTGGTTAAAATTAGAGGGTTGTTGCCTATAAGGGGGCTCATTCGGATGAGAAGAAAGATTCCAGCAACAACTATTGTGCTTGAATGAAGTAGGGCAGATACCGGTGTAGGACCCTCCATGGCTGACGGGAGCCATGGGTGGAGCCCAAATTGAGCGGACTTTCCTGTGGCAGCCAGAATGAGGCCAAGCAGGGGGTAAGTGAGGTCCAGGTTTTGTGTGGTCAGGAAGATTTGTTGGAACTCTCAAGAGTTAAGATTAGTTGCTATTCAGGCCATGGCAAAGATAAGTCCAATGTCCCCCACTCGGTTATATAGGACTGCTTGTAGTGCTGCAGTGTTGGCATCTGCCCGGCCATATCATCAGCCAATGAGAAGGAAGGATATAATGCCAACACCCTCTCATCCGATAAAGATTTGGAATATGTTGTTGGCTGTTACAAGAATAATTATGGCAATGAGGAAGGTCAGGAGATATTTGAAGAAGCGATTTATGTATGGGTCTGAGTGCATGTATCATAGGGCGAACTCTAGAATGGATCAGGTAACATATAATGCCACAGGGGTAAAAATGAGGGAGTAAAAGTCAAATTTAAGGCTGATGTTGATGTCGAAGATTAATGTATTTATTCAGGTTCAGTTGGTGATGACAGTTTCAGCTCCCTCTGCAATAAAGAGGAATAGGGGGAGGAGGCTTACAAAGAATGCAAGTTTTACTGCCGTTTTTACATGTGTCTCAGCTCAGTTGGCTGGCTTGGGAGTTGGTGAAAAGGTGGTTAGAAGGGGGTAGGTAAGTAGGGCAAAAATAATAAGCAGGCTCGAGGTTATTATCAGTGGTGTAGGGTGCATAGCTTTTACTTGGATTTGCACCAAGAGTTTTTGGTTCCTAAGACCAATGGATGAGCTGTTATCCTTTAAAAGCAATGCGAGGGAGCTCCGGAATTCAACCGAGGGTACGAGGGTTAGCAGTCTTCGTTGCTTGCAAGCCTCTCTCGGTGGACAAGAGGGTTTTAACCCCTGTCTTTAGAATCACAATCTAAGATTTTTGTTAAACTATGTCTACAGAATGTTCACCCTCAGATTAGTTCAGGCTTTGAAATTAGGAGAAGGAGCGGGAGAAGGTGGAGTGAAAGGAGCAGGTGTTCTCGGGTGTGGGAAGGGTCAAGGGCAATAATATGTTGTGGTACTGGCCCTCGTTGTGTTATCAGGAATATGTATAGAGAGTAGCCTGCAGTAATTAATGTGCCAGCACCTGTGAGGGCAATAGTAGCTCACGATCAGTTAAAGAGAGATGTAATGATTATTAGCTCTCCCATCAGGTTTGGGAGAGGGGGGAGTGCAAGGTTTGCTAGGCTTGCAATGAACCATCAGGTCGTTATAAGGGGTAGAACAACTTGTATGCCTCGGGCAAGAATTATTGTACGGGTGTGGGTTCGCTCATAGTTGGTGTTGGCAAGGCAGAATAGGGCGGAAGATGTCAACCCATGGGCAATTATGAGAATTAAGGCTCCTGTAAACCCCCATGGCGTTTGGATTAGGATTCCTCCAGCAACAAGGCCTATATGGCCTACAGATGAGTAGGCAATTAGAGACTTGAGATCTGTCTGTCGCAAGCAGATTGAGCCAGTTATAATCACCCCTCATAATGCAAGGATAATAAAGGGGTAGCTTAGCTCTTTGGTAAGTGGCTCCAGTACAATTATTATTCGCATTATCCCGTACCCCCCTAGCTTTAGAAGTACTGCTGCAAGAATTATTGAGCCTGCGATGGGGGCCTCTACATGGGCTTTTGGAAGTCAAAGGTGTATGCCATACAGGGGTATTTTTACCAGGAAGGCTAGTAGACAGCCCGCCCATCAAATTTTGTCCCCTGTTGTTAATATTGGAAGTGCCGGGGCATATTGAAGGGTCAAGAGGGATAGTGTGCCTGTGGTATTTTGAAGAAGGAGTAGTGCAACAAGGAGGGGGAGAGAGCCTGCAAGAGTGTAGAACAAGAAGTATGTTCCTGCATTCAGGCGCTCTGCTTGGTTTCCCCACCGGGTAATTAATAGAAGGGTGGGGACAAGGGTTGCTTCAAATATAATGTAAAATAAGATCACTTCTGTTGCTGAGAAGGCTATGATGAGGAAGATTTGCAGTGAGGTTAGAAGTGAAATGTATATTCGTTGGCGGTTTTCTGGTTCTCCTGCTGTATGGTTTTGACTGGCTAAAATTATTAGTGGGAGGAGTCAGCAGGTTAGGACTAGAAGGGGAGAGGAAAGGGGGTCAAGGGCTATAAAGTGGTTCAGTGAGGCCCATCCTGTGTCCCCTGAGCTGTATAATCAGGAAAGGCTAACAAAAGCAATAATTAGGCTGTGTATAAGAGCGGCTGGCCAGATTATCTTAGTTGGGGCAAGTCAAGTGGTGGGCACTAGCATAATTGTTGGGATTAGGATTTTTAGCATTTCAAGAGGTTCAGGCTTTGTATGTGATCTGTGCCATGGGTACGGGCAGTGGCTACTAGTAGGGCCAGGCCTGCACTGGCTTCACAGGCAGAAAATGCAAGAAGGAGCAGGGGGGAGGCTGAGAAGCTTGATATGTCTAGGTGTATTGTTCACGCTGAGAGGGCTACAAAGAGGGAGAGTATTATTGCCTCCAGGCATAGTAGGGCTGAGAGAAGGTGGGTCCGGTAAAATGTAAGGCCTGCTAAAGCTATTAAAAAGGTTAGGGAGGATGTGAATTGTGTAGGGGTCATTAGGCAATTGTGGACTTTAACCACGAGCTTTTGAGCCGAAATCAAATATTTTAATTAAAATAATTGCCTATTCAGCTCATTCGAGCCCGCCTTGTAGTCATTCGTAAATTAGGCCAAGGGTAAGGAGTACTAGGACAAGAGCTGCCCAGAAGAATGTAATTGTTGGGTTTGGGAGCTGGTCCCCTCAGGGTAGGGGGAGAAGTAGTGCAATTTCAAGGTCGAATAGCAGAAACAAAATTGCGACTAGAAAGAATCGCATTGAAAAAGGCAATCGGGCTGAGCCGATGGGATCAAATCCACATTCGTAGGGTGATAATTTTTCTTGGTCTGGTGTAATTAGGGGGAGTCAGAAGGAGACAATTGCTAGGACGGTGGAGAGGGCAACGGCAATAAAAATTACTGTTATAATTAGATTCATTATCTTTCCTTGGATTTTAACCAAGACCTGGTGATTGGAAGTCACTAATACTGGCATTAGTACTAGAAAGATAGGATCCTCATCAGTAGATAGAGATGTAAAGGAATAGTCAAACTACGTCAACAAAGTGTCAGTATCAAGCTGCTGCCTCGAAGCCAAAGTGGTGTTCTATTGTAAAGTGGTAGTTGATTTGTCGAAGAAGACAGACAGCAAGGAAGGAAGTTCCAATAATGACATGGAGGCCATGGAAGCCTGTGGCTACAAAGAAAGTTGAGCCATAAACTCCATCTGCAATTGTGAAGGGGGCTTCATAGTACTCCATTCCTTGGAGGAAGGTGAAGTAGCAGCCTAGTAAAATAGTTAAAGCAAGCCCTTGGATGGCTTGTTTTCGTTCACCCTCTATAATGCTATGGTGGGCCCATGTCACTGTGACTCCCGAGGCCAGGAGGACTGCAGTGTTTAGTAGGGGGACTCCGAAGGGGTCTAGGGGGGTGATGCCCGTTGGGGGTCAGCAGCCTCCAATCTCAGGTGTGGGGGCTAGGCTGGCGTGGAAGAAAGCTCAGAAAAAGCCGAGGAAAAAGAATACTTCTGATGTAATGAATAAGATTATGCCATACCGAAGCCCTTTTTGGACAGGAGGGGTATGGTGGCCTTGATATGTGCCTTCTCGGACGATATCTCGTCATCATTGGAATATTGTCAGCAGCAGGAGGATGGTTCCTAGAACTATTAAGGATACTTTGTTGTAGTGGAATCAAATGGCAAGGCCGGAGGTTATTAGAAGAGCAGCAACTGCTCCTGTTAGGGGTCATGGGCTAGGGTCTACTATATGGTATGCATGTGCTTGGCGGGCCATAAACGTTTTCTTGTAGATAGAGGCTTAGTAGTAGGACGAAAACATATGCTTGGATTATAGCAACAGCAACTTCTAGGATTGTGAGGAGGAGTAGAACAATGGAAGTTAGGAGGGCCACTGTTGGCATTATTGGTATCAGTACAAAGGCTGCTGTTGCAATTAATTGCATTAGTAGGTGGCCTGCTGTGAGGTTGGCTGTGAGCCGTACTCCTAGTGCAAGGGGCCGAATAAATAGGCTAATTGTTTCGATAATAATTAGTACTGGAATGAGGGGTACTGGGGTGCCTTCTGGTAGTAAATGACCAAGGGCAGCTGTTGGTTGATTTCGTAGGCCAATGATGACAGTGGCAAGTCACAGAGGAACTGCAAGCCCTATATTTAAAGATAGTTGGGTTGTTGGTGTGAATGTATAGGGTAGAAGGCCTAGCATATTTAGGGAGAGGAGGAATGTTATTAATGAGGCCAAGATGAGCGCCCAGTTGTGGCCCCCTACATTTATGGGGGATAGGAGTTGTGATGTAAATCGGTTGATGAATCATCCTTGAAGGGTGAGGAACCGGTTATTAATTCATCGGGGAGCAGGAGATGGGAATAGGAGTCAGGGTAGGACAAAAGCAAGGCCCATGAGGGGGATTCCTAGGTAGGTGGGGCTTATAAATTGATCAAAGAAGCTTGTTATCATGGTCAGGTTCAGGGGTCTGTTTTGGGGACTTGAGTGCTTTGGGGGGTAGGTTCATTGGGGAAAGTGTAGTTAAGAACTTTTGGTACAACAATTGTTAGGAAGACAAGTCAAGAGAAGACTAAGATGGCAAACCAAGGGGCGGGGTTTAACTGAGGCATGTCACTAAGGGTGGTTGGGGGGCACCAATCTTCAGCTTAAAAGGCTGACGCTATAGCCCTGTTTAGCTTCTTAGTGAGGCGTCTTCAAGCATTAGTGTTGATCAGTCTTGGAAGTATTTTAGAGGTACTGCTTCTACTACGATGGGCATGAAGCTGTGATTTGCACCACAGATTTCTGAACATTGGCCATAGAAAACTCCAGGGCGGGAGGCAATAAAGGCTGTTTGGTTTAGTCGTCCTGGGACTGCATCTATTTTGACTCCCAGGGCAGGTACTGCTCATGAGTGTAGGACATCTTCTGCTGTAACTAGCACTCGAACTGGGGCTTCTGTAGGGACAACCATTCGGTGGTCAACTTCTAATAGGCGGAATTGTCCCGGGGCTAGGTCTTGCGTGGGAACTATGTATGAGTCAAAGGCAATTTCTTGGTAGTCAGTATATTCATAGCTTCAATATCATTGGTGCCCAATTGCTTTAACTGTTAGGTGTGGGTTATTAATCTCGTCCATAAGGTAGAGAATTCGTAGGGAGGGAAGGGCGATTAGAATAAGAATGATTGCAGGAAGAATAGTTCAGATGATTTCAATTTCTTGGGAGTCTAGGATGTATATATTTGTGAGGCGTGTGGAGACTATTGCCACAATAATGTAAAGAACAAGGGTGCTAATAAGAAAGACAATTATTAGGGCATGATCATGAAAGTGAAGAAGTTCTTCTATAACGGGTGATGCTGCATCTTGGAAACCTAATTGTGAGGGGTGGGCCATTAAGTTAAGATACGTGGGGGTTTAACCCACGATTCTGCCTTGACAAAGCAGTGTATTGTCAGCTATACTAGTATCTTATTAAGAAAGTGACAGAAGGGTTATGTGGCTGGCTTGAAACCAGTTTATGGGGGTTCGAGTCCTCCCTTTCTCGTTAGTGGGCTTGTTGCACTTGAACAAAGGCAGGCTCCTCAAATGTATGGTAGGGTGGGGGGCAGCCATGCAGTCATTCAATGTTTGTGGCAGTGAGTTCAACTCCTGACACCACACGTTTAGCAGCAAATGCTTCTCAGATAATAAAGAGAAACATGATGACAGCAGTAAGTGAGATTAGGGAGCCTAGGGATGAAACTGTGTTTCAAAGAGTGTAGGCATCTGGATAGTCTGAGTACCGTCGTGGCATGCCTGCTAGCCCTAGGAAATGTTGTGGGAAGAAGGTCAGGTTTACACCAACAAATATTACACCAAAGTGAATTTTTGATCATGTGCTGTGCAGGGTGTAGCCTGAAAGGAGGGGGAATCAGTGGACAAATCCTGCTATGATGGCAAATACTGCCCCCATAGACAGGACATAGTGGAAGTGGGCTACTACATAGTAAGTGTCATGTAGCATAATATCAAGTGATGAGTTGGCTAGAACGATGCCTGTAAGACCTCCTACAGTGAAAAGGAAAATAAACCCAAGGGATCACAAGAGAGGGGTCTCTCATTTGATGGCTCCTCCATGAAGAGTGGCAAGTCAGCTAAACACTTTTACACCAGTTGGAATAGCGATAATCATTGTTGCTGATGTAAAGTATGCTCGTGTGTCTACATCCATTCCTACGGTGAACATGTGATGGGCTCATACAATGAAACCAAGCAGGCCAATGGCCATCATAGCCCACACTATACCCATGTAGCCAAATGGTTCTTTTTTGCCTGCATAGTATGCAACAATGTGAGAGATTATTCCAAATCCTGGGAGGATGAGAATATAAACTTCGGGGTGGCCAAAGAATCAGAATAGATGTTGGTAAAGAATTGGGTCTCCTCCTCCTGAGGGGTCAAAGAAGGTTGTGTTGAGGTTCCGGTCTGTTAGTAGCATTGTAATGCCAGCTGCAAGAACTGGGAGAGAAAGAAGTAACAGGACTGCTGTAATAAGGACCGCTCAGACAAAGAGAGGTGTCTGATACTGTGAAATTGCAGGAGGTTTCATATTTAGAATAGTTGTAATGAAATTAATTGCACCAAGAATTGATGAAATACCTGCTAGGTGTAGGGAGAAAATAGTTAGGTCAACAGAAGCCCCTGCATGGGCAAGGTTTCCTGCTAGTGGAGGGTAGACGGTTCAGCCAGTTCCGGCCCCTGCTTCAACACCCGAAGATGCTAGGAGGAGAAGGAATGAAGGGGGGAGGAGTCAAAAGCTTATGTTGTTCATTCGGGGGAAGGCCATATCGGGGGCACCAATCATTAGGGGGATGAGTCAGTTCCCAAAGCCTCCAATCATGATTGGCATTACTATAAAGAAAATTATTACAAAAGCATGAGCAGTAACAATTACATTGTAAATTTGGTCGTCTCCTAGAAGAGCGCCAGGTTGACTTAATTCAGCTCGGATGAGTAGGCTTAGGGCAGTTCCTACTATTCCTGCTCAGGCACCGAAAATAAGGTAAAGGGTGCCAATGTCTTTATGGTTAGTCGAGAAAAATCAGCGTGTGATTGCCACAGGTAAAATGGCTGAGTGTTCAAGTGGTGGGTTGTAGCCCCATGTACAGAGGTTTAAGTCCTCTTTTTACCAAGCCTTGAGGTGTCCTACATATCAGATTGCAAATCTTAAGTTGCAGAGTAAGATCTGCCGGGGCTTTCCCCCGCCTTTGTCTTTGGCAGGCGGGGGAAAGTAGATGGATGCTCGCTGGTTAGGGCACTTAGCTGTTAACTAAGAGTTTGTAGGATCGAGGCCTTCCCATCTAGTAAGGCTTTAGCTTAATTAAAGTGTCTGTTTTGCATGCAGAAGATGTGGGTTAGTGTCCTGCAAGTCTTATTCAGGGGCTGGGAGATTTTCACTCCCGCTTAAGGCTTTGAAGGCCTTTGGTCTTGTGCTATCCTAAGCCTCTTTTAAAGATTGAGGAGGGCTGTCATGGCTGGTGTGAGTGGAAGGAGAAGGATTGCTGTGAGTGTGGCTGAAGAAAGGATGAGGGATGGGTGGGAGGGGGATAGTCGTCAGAGAGTTGTACCCGCTAGGTTGTTTGGTGTGATTGTAAGGGTTATTGCATATGAAAGGCGCAGGTAGAAGTAGAGGCTAAGTAAGGCTGTCAGGGCTGCAATTACAGCTGTCATGGGCAATTGTTGTTTTGTTAGCTCTTGCAGGATTAGTCATTTTGGCATGAACCCTGTCATTGGGGGGAGCCCTCCTAGGGACAGGAGTAAGATGGGGGTCATTGCTGTTATTAGGGGTGCTTTTGCTCAGGAGGTTGCAAGAGCATTAATGCTTTTTGAGTTATTAAAGTTTAGGATGAGGAATGTTGAGGTGGTTATAACCAGGTATGTAATGAGGGCCAGGAGGGTTAGTGAAGGGGAAAACTGGATAATGATTAGTATCCATCCCAGGTGGGCAATTGATGAGTATGCAAGGATCTTCCGCAGTTGTGTTTGGTTTAGTCCCCCTCAGCCTCCAACGAGGGTTGATGCCAGTCCCATAAGAATTAGCAGGTCCTGGCTGTAGGCAGGGATTTGCAGAAGTAGGCTGAAAGGTGCAAGTTTCTGTCAGGTGGAGAGAATAAGCCCTGTTAACAAGTCAAGTCCTTGGAGGACTTCTGGTAGTCAGGTATGCAAGGGGGCAAGACCAACCTTAAGGGAGAGTGCAAGTAGGATCATAGTTGTTGGGATCGGATGAGTTATGAGTTTAATGTCCCATTGTCCCGTTAGTCAGGCATTAGTAATGCTTGCAAATAGTAGTGTAGCTGCAGCAGTAGCCTGTGTTAAGAAGTATTTTGTGGCTGCTTCTGTGGCCCGGGGGTGGTGGTTTTGTGCTATTAGTGGAATAATGGCTAGGGTATTAATTTCTAGCCCCATTCATGCTAGTAGTCAGTGGGAGCTAGAAACGGTAATTGTGGTGCCTAGGATGAGGCAAAGGTAAAGAAATGCTATAATGTAGGGGTTCATTAGCAAGGGAAGGATTTTAACCAACATGTTTGGGGTATGGGCCCAAAAGCTTAATTTAGCTGACCTTGCTAGGAAGTGGTGTAGTGGAAGCACTAAGAGTTTTGATCTCTTCAGGTAGGGTTCGAGTCCCTTCTTTCTAAGGAGTCGGGGGGACTTTAACCCCCATTATTCACTCTATCAAAGTGGCCCTTTACTTCAGGCACGGCTCCATGTTAGCCTTGAGGGGGGAGGCCTGCAAGGGCAAGTGGGAGAGCTAGGTGTCAGATAACAAGGGCTAGTGTTAAGGGGAGGAAGTTTTTTCAGATTAGGTGCATTAGTTGGTCATAACGGAAGCGAGGGTAGGAAGCTCGCACTCAGAGAAAAAGCACTGAGAGGAATGCAGCTTTAGTTATGAGGTTAATTGAGGTTAGCTCTGCGAGGTGGGGAAAGTGGGAGGCACCAAGAAATAAGGTTGCAGAAAGTGTATTTATTAAGAGAATGTTAGCATATTCTGCAAGGAAGAATAGTGCAAAAGGGCCTCCTGCATACTCAACATTGAAGCCAGACACAAGCTCGGACTCCCCTTCTGTTAGATCAAAGGGGGCTCGGTTTGTTTCTGCTAGTGTGGAAATGTACCATATTGCAGCAAGGGGTCAGGCGGGAAATAAAAGTCAAATGCTTTCTTGGGTAATATTGAATGTTTGTAGAGTAAACCCTCCTGTAAAAATGATGGCACTTAATAGAATTAGCCCCAAGCTTACTTCATATGAGATTGTTTGGGCTACTGCCCGGAGGGCCCCGATGAGGGCATACTTTGAGTTTGAGGCCCACCCTGAGCCTAGGATAGAGTAAACTGCTAGGCTTGATAAGGCCAAAATGAACAGGATGCTCAGGTTGATGTCTGTGACTGGGTGGGGAAGGGGGATGGGGGCTCAGAGGGTTAGGGCTAGAGTCAGTGCCAGGATGGGGGCGATTAGAAACAGTAGTGGGGATGCAGTTGAGGGGCGGATAGGTTCTTTGATAAATAGTTTAACACCGTCAGCAATAGGCTGAAGGAGTCCATAGGGGCCAACCACATTTGGGCCTTTTCGTAGTTGCATATACCCTAGGACCTTTCGTTCTAGAAGAGTGAGGAATGCAACAGCTAATAAGACTGGTACAATGTATGCAAGAGGGTTGAGAATGTGGGTTAGGATAATTGTTATCATAGTTAAAGAGAGGACTTGAACCTCTGTTTAAAGGGCTTAGGCCTTTTGCATATTTTCCGGGCTCTGCCACTTTAACTTGCCTTTCTTTCTCTGGCATTAGGGGTATGCCCCTTTACCTATTTTAGCTGTATTCAGCAGGTAGGAGTGAGGTGTGCCTGTGGCATTGACCTCCTCTTTTCGGTCCTTTCGTACTAGAAAAGAGCATTACATAGATAGAAACTGACCTGGATTACTCCGGTCTGAACTCAGATCACGTAGGACTTTAATCGTTGAACAAACGAACCCTTAATAGCGGCTGCACCATTAGGATGTCCTGATCCAACATCGAGGTCGTAAACCCCCTTGTCGATATGGGCTCTAAAAGGGGATTGCGCTGTTATCCCTAGGGTAACTCGGTCCGTTGATCGGCTTTGCCGGGTCTTGTTGGTCAGAAATTCTGCTTATTAGAGCTGTGGCTCTGTTCTTGAGGAAAGATTTCCTATTCCACATGGGGGATTTTTGTTCCCCCGCGGTCGCCCCAACCAAAAACATGAGGGCAGGGGTCACTTAATTTGTTCTGTTTATCTAGTTATTTTAACATGAGCTGCCTTTTGTCTAAAGCTCCATAGGGTCTTCTCGTCTTATGGGGGGATTCCCGCTTCTGCACGGGAAGATTAATTTCATTGACTGGAAAAAGGAGACAGCTTAGCCCTCGTTATGCCATTCATACAGGTCTTCATTTAAAAGACAAGTGATTACGCTACCTTCGCACGGTCAAAATACCGCGGCCGTTAAACTATTAAAGTCACAGGGCAGGCGGGACCTCTTATATGCCTAAGTGCAAGAGGCGATGTTTTTGGTAAACAGGCGAGGCCAGTGTTTGCCGAGTTCCTTCTTTTTCTTTTAGTCTTTCCTTTGGCACTCCTGTGTGGGGTTAACGCTTCTGTCTTGAGAGTACTTCTTGGGTACTGTGGTATTTCTCAGGGCCCTCTTTTATTGGGGGCGTTAATTTTCAGTGTATGTTCGTTCTGGTGTAAACAGGTGCCAGGAGAGGATCTTATTCCTCTTATTACTCATGCTAGCATTATCTTTTTCATGTTTGCATGAAAAGACCTACTAATGTGTTTAGGGGCTTAAGATAGGGGTGTCTTAATTATAAGTGGCAGAGTACTTGAGCTTTAACGCTTTCTATATGGTTGGCTGCTTTTAGGCCCACTAAGGTACGTGCTTTTGGGTCTTTTGATCTTTTGCCTTCTATTAAAGTTGTGTCTTTGTTCAGAGGGGCTGTTCCCCCTTTGAATAACCATCTTTTTTTCTTGCTGTCACTTTGTGGTATAAACCAGGGGGGAGTAAAGAAATTGAGAGGCTGAACTTCTATTCATTTTGTAGGTAACCAGCTATAACTAGGCTCGGTAGGTCTGTCACCTCTACTCTAAGATCTTCCCACTCTTTTGCCACAGAGACGGGTTGGCCCTGTAATAGGCTGTCCTGGAGTAGCTCGCCAAGTTTCGGGGGCTCGAACTAAAGGACACTTTGCTCGATGCTTACTAACTAGCTCATGATGCAAAAGGTACGAGTAGGTATCTCTACTTTTTTGCTCTTTACTGGGTTTTTTCACTTCTCTTTCAGCCTTCCCTTGCGGTACTTTCTCTATGGCGCCTTGTTCCTTTTCTGTCGCCCATACTAAGGGGGAAAAATGATTTGTTTTGTAGTGTATTTGGTTGTGGGGTTATTAATGTTGTTTGTTGAGTTTGGGAGGGCGGGCTAGCTGTTGGGAGGATGTGTTCAGCGTGACCTGATTTGCACAGGTATCTTCTCAGTGTAAGGGAGATGCTATACTATTTTAGCTACACTCTGGTTTTTCCAAGTGCACCTTCCGGTACACTTACCATGTTACGACTTGCCTCCCCTTTATTTTTATCTTTTTTTATTTATTTTTATGTTTGTTTTGGGGAGAGTGACGGGCGGTGTGTGCGCGCTTCAGGGCCAGTTTCAGAGGGACTCTCTGTTTCTCCTCTTACTGCTAAATCCTCCTTTAGATGTTCATTTCAAGGCATCGTCCGTTGTTCACTGGTTCAGTGAATGTAGCCCATTTCTTCCCCTCTCGTACGCTACACCTCGACCTGGCGTTTTGGGTTCTACCAATTCTGCTTACTGTGAGTCCTTCATAGGGTAAGCTGACGACGGCGGTATATAGGCGGGAAAGACAAGAGAGGGTGAGGTTGAACGGGGGTTATCGGTTCTAGAACAGGCTCCTCTAGGGGGGTCTAAAGCACCGCCAAGTCCTTTGGGTTTTAAGCTGGGGCTCGTAGTTCCCTGGCAAGCGATAGGTGTAAAGTAGCCACCTGTGTTTAAGGCTAGGCATAGTGGGGTATCTAATCCCAGTTTGTTTCCTAGCTTTCGTGGAGTGTATGATTTAAAGCCACTTTCGTAGAAGAGCTTCCTGTCTTCGAGAACGTATGACAGTTTTGAAGATGTTTGGCTTTAGTAAAATATAGTACTAACCACTTTTTACGCCGGCATTTATCAACTTGGGCCTCTCGTATAACCGCGGTGGCTGGCACGAGTTTAACCGGCCCTCTTGGTTTAACTAAGTCAAGTTTTCACTTATGGCTTAATGTCTATTACTGCTGAAGTCCCTTGAGGGTGTGGCTAAGCAAGGCGTTTTGGGCTGGCACTAGGGCCGTGCCTAATGCCTGCTCCTTTTTTCCGGGTGAGGGAATATGTAGGGCATTCTCACAGGGCTGCGGATACTTGCATGTATAAATCTAACCAAAGCTGATAGTAAAGTCAGGACCAAGCTTTTGTGCTCGCGGGGCTTTCTAGGGCCCATCTTAACATCTTCAGTGTTATGCTTTACTTAAGCTACGCTGGC